TACCCGCTCCCGTAGCATTATAAACTGTATTGTTACTCTTGCTTCCGTCGGGATAAATCTGACCCCTTCCCCTATTCCCACCTACGTATATAGGATATTTTAAGAAGTGAACATCTTTCTTAGTAGCGGGGTCGGGGGAAAGAATAGGAAAGGCGATTTCACTATATTTCTGACCAGGAACAGGCCCTATCACAAGAATATTTTTTTTATTAGGGCGATAGCTCTGAAAAGACAAATTGCCTATCTTTTCTTTCATCTCGGGAGAAATACGATCGGAAGGAGCTAATTCAAACCCCTCTGGTAAAATAAGAACAGCCCCCACATTCAAACCCCCTTTCTTACCATTAGCAAGAACTTGTTTTACTTGCTTATCATAAGGAATTCGAACAACTGCTTCAAATACAGTATCAGGAAGTACCGCTTGTGGAACCTCAATATCCACGGGCTTATTAGCTAAATGGCAATTGGCACATACAATACGCCCAGTTGCTTCTCGTGGATTTTCATAACCCTGCTGCGCAAAAATGGGATATGCTATTGAAATGGATGTCCGAGTTATGATATATATCATGAGCGATACGGAAATAGATCGAGTAATCTGTTCCTTTATCCAAGAAAAAGTATTTCTAGTTTGCATGGTCTAATCATTGATCCGAAAATTTCTACAATAAATTGGGTAGGTCACTAGTATAGTTCCCTATCCACTATTCTGCTATTTACTGGAATCATTTTACTGGAATACTATAGGATGAAAACCCCCCGGCTAGAAAGTTTTTAATGCTTATGTAGAACTACAAAGTAAGAAACATTCTAATTGGATTAAATTGGATCATTTATCAATCATTCATTGAATGATAAATAACTACAAGTGACGGAGATACACGATTTAAATAACGGAAAATCCAATATTTTAAAATAGTATCGAGAATAACTGGAAAGGTGGAAACAAGACCAGATATAATTTGATCGTTATGAACAAATCCAAAATCTTTGTAGACAGAACCAATCATTAGTTCCCAACCATGGGGTGAATGAAATCCGATACATAAATCGGTTAATAAAAGAATCGAAAAAGCTTTTACTGTATCACTTAAGTTATATAGGAATTCCTGAGCCCAAGAGTTAAGAATAAGAAGTTCTTCATTACCTAAAATAGAATAACCACTTAGAATACCAAAACAGATTATATTTGTCGAGAAATGAAAAATCGTATGGATGCGATCCTCATTGTCTATCTTGATTAATTGGATGGTATCTTTGTGGATTCCTATAGGAAGCTTTTGTAGATGTGTCTCCGAGTATTCCTTGATCATTTCGTCCAAGAAGAGGGTTTCCTCCAATTCTATGAACTTTTCTATAATACTTTTTTCTTGAATATCATTCAAAAAAATTTCAGATTGACCAGTATTCGACCAATTAGTAACCCAAGATTCCATGCTTTTAGTAAATGAGAGAGAAATCCACCAGGGCAAAAATACTATAGATGCAAGATACAAAAGAGGAGTGAATGCTTTCTTTTTTGCCATTTTTCACCTGTGAATTTTGAATTACCCCACTTCATTTGTCGATTCTATGCTATGCGATCGAATATTTCTTTCTTTCGAAATCATTTGATATAGGAGATGAATTCAATCTAGTAGTTCAATTTCTTACTTGTTTGAATTGAGTTGCATGGATTTGGATACGCATAAAAAATCACAAAAAAGAGTTTTGTTTTATGGTTGTTCCATATACGTCGGCTGTGGCTTGACTTAACGTTCTGACGAAACTTCAGTTAAGTTATAGAAAAAAGAGGATTCTTGCATTTTTACCCCCTGTTTGTTGGTTGAGAAAGCATTCGTTCTCGGCCCAGTTTTATCAAAAGACTTCAATCGGTACGCGCAAGAAATAGGCCAATTCCGCGGCTTTTTGTTCAATTTCTCGTGGAGTCAAATTCTCATCAGTACGGGTCAAGGGAAGAGCTCCCCGGCCTCTGATGTCCATATAAAGGACACGACGAGCATAAATACCTTCTTTAACTTCTATTCTAACGGATTTAATATCTTTTATGCGGAATCGAAGGAATATGCGACGATTTTTTCCAGGAAATCCCCAACGAAAAATACACACTATTCCTTCCTTTCTATCGAATCGATCATAACCACTACCTACATTCCATGAAATTGTGCACCACAAATAGGAACTAATAAAGAGACCCGCGATCCCGTAGAAAGACATCACGATCCCTTGTGGAAAAAAAAGGATTTGCTGAGACGGAACAAAAGATATTAAATTTTGACCAAGATAACTGGAAGTTCCAACCAATAAGAATCCTAATGAACCTAACAAAACGATAAGGGCCCAGCAAAAATTACTTAATTTTCGAGACCCCGTTATAAGTTCTATCCATATATGTTCTGATCGCCAACTCATACTTGATCCGATTGCATTTTATTGGAATTGAGAGAATACCCCAAATGATTTTGGCTTTACTTTTTTTTGTTTCCGAAGGAACTCTCATCAACTAGCACTAGTTTGATGTGAACTAGCACTAGTTTGATGTGAACCTTTAGGAGTAATTCATCAAATTGGTTAGATCTAAAATAATAACATACCCTTCATATGATCCCAATATACATATTGATATACATAGAGATCCACCAACTTTACATTTTAGGCATCCAGCGATCCCGATCTATTTGAAACTAGCTAGAATTAATTTACCCACAGATCATTTTCTGTAGGCATAAGAGCTTTTTCCTTTATGTTCGACGGAAATCCCATGTTATACCATATTTCCCAAAATAAATATCTGTGTTATGCTACAAGTCTAACTTTCAAAAAAAAAACGGATGAGATTGGATTGGGTCCCCTCAGATCTAAACAATCTTGTTTTTTTGAACATGAAGAAATAAAGAAGCCATTGCAAGTGCCGGAAATACTAGGCCTACTAAAGGCACAAAAATAGAGGGAAAATTGAAAGTTATCATAAAATGGGTACCTCGGTTTACTGTTTGTACCTGTTATTATTTTTTTTAATATCATATTTTATATTTCTACTAATTATAATTAAGAATTGGAATTATTATGAATTAATTCAATTTGAAAATTCTTAGTAGAGATATAAGTATCTATATATCTAAGTGAGTATATAGAATAAGTCCAAGGAATGTAGAACTAAATAAATGGACTTATTCATCTTTCTACATGAAAGATACATAGGATAATCAACTTTATTATTTTTCTTCATTTCTTTGTGTTTTGTTCTTGTCTTCTAATTTAATAAAGAAAGAGTTTCTTACGAATCATCGAAAGATTCGTTCTAATGCGACACAACCGGGATTTTTAGTGAAAATAGGATTTTCGGGAGATGGAGAAAGATACAAAACTATACATCTATCTTTATCTATATTGAATTTTCCTAATTTCACGAAAGGAAGAACTCACGCTTTTATCTTGTTGATTGATTGATAGAGACTTCTTAATTAGGAATCGGGAATCTAGGTAAAAAAAAAGAGTTATCCTCAACTTTTGAGTGTTGCTACAATTAGATCTTAGATCACCCAAGAAAAATCCATTCTTATTTACTTTGATTCCGATAAGCTAATTGTTTGCTACAAAGAAAGAAATGGAACTTAGTGCGCTCTACTTGATTGAATTGGAATTCAAAGGAAAGAAGGCGTGGAACTTAAATAACTCAATCAGAACGCTTTTTAAAGGATTACGTGGTACGATTAGGTCGAATAAGCCCTTCTGGAATAAATATTCGGCCGCTTGTGAACCTTCGGGTACTGTTTTATTCAATGTTTGTTCAATTACTCTTTTACCCGCAAATGCAATGTAGGAATTGGGTTCGGCAATAATGATATCTCCCAACATACCAAAACTGGCTGTTACCCCACCAGTAGTAGGAGATGTAAGGATTGATACATAAAATAACTTTTTATTTGATTGATAATCATATAAGGCAGACGATATTTTAGCCATTTGCATCAAGCTCAAACTTCCTTCTTGCATGCGCGCCCCTCCCGAAGCGCACACTATAATAAGGGGTAGGAGTTGATTGGTAGCGTACTCAATCAAACGGGTGATTTTCTCCCCGACTACGGATCCCATACTACCCCCCATAAACTGAAAATCCATAACCCCGACTGCTACGGGAATACCATTTAGTTGACCTACGCCTGTTTGAACAGCCTCAGTTAATCCTGTCTTTCTTTGATAAGAATCAATACGATCTTTATAAGGCTCCTCCTCCGAATGAAATTCAATGGGATCCAGAGAGACCATGTCTTCATCCATAGGATCCCAAGTACCGGGATCGATCGAAAGTTCGATTCTTTCTGAACTACTCATTTTCAAATGATATCCACATTGTTCACAAATATTCAATTTTGATTTCAAAAATTTCTTATAATTTAATCCATAACAATTTTCGCATTGAACCCACAAATGCTTGTATTTTTGAGTTGCATCGAGATCATTAGACCTTTCTCTTAGAGTTAAATCACTACTCTTCGTGAGGGTTTGTATACTGGACCCCCCGATTTCACTACCCGTTCTACGTTTATCAAAAACGCACCTACAAATGTAACTATCACTACTATTACTTACAATGGACGTATCAATACAAATTTGAGACTGAAGATAACTGTCAATGCAACTAGTAATGTTATTATTCCAACTAGAGTGAGTATCATACATGTAACGATTGTATAAGGAATCTTCACTCGTAGATCCATTATTCATATAACTAGAATTGCCATAACTAGAAAAAGAACTTTCTAGTTCACTCAGAAAAGAATGATCCTTGTCAATCTCAAAAATCTGATTTTGAATATCAAAATAGATAGAATAACTGTCTCCATTACTATCCCTAACTAAAAAAGTATCATCAGAAATGAAATTCCGAATGTCTTTCACGCCAAATAAACTATCGACATTACTGTAACTAGAATTGTCAGGACCCCTCCAACTATGAATGTTTTTAGCCCTGCCTTTTCTATTCGGATCTTCACTTT